AATGAAATTAAGAAAGGAGGATTCATTTCATTTTTGTATTTTGTTTTGCTAAAGGTGTTTTGACAGATACATCTCGACAAAACTACTTAAGCCATAACATAAAAATGCATTGTGCAAGAACCTTTAGTTCCATTCTTTTTTTTTATCTTTTAGATACTTTACCGGAAAAAAAGAAAGAGTAATAAGAAATGACATTTTTATGTTTGATCTTGTTTCAATAACAAGTAGTTTTTTTTCAGATCAAATAAATCATTTTTTTTCCAAGATTCATGGGAACAAAAAAGGCCCGGCTAGGTATTGACCTGGCCGAGCTGAAAAACAAGTTATTTATATTTTATTTATTATTTATTAGATTATTAGAATATTTCTAATAATAGAATATAATAATAGAATATATTAATTAGTAATATAAATTTTAATCTTTTTTATTCTATTATTATATTCTTTTTAGATTATTTTTCTTTTTTATTAGATTTTTATTAGAATTGAATCAAATAATAAATAGAAATATCAAATATATTCTAAAATATATAATATATACATAAATATACAATAAATAGAAATATATAATTAAATAATAATATAATATTTAAATATAATTATATATAATTATTTAAATAATTATTTAAATACCTATAATATTTAAAATGAAATTAAAATGAAAAATTAAATAATATTTAAATAATATAAATAAGAAATTAATAAATAAAAATAATATAAATAGAATTTAGTAATTTAGTAATATATAGTAATTTAGTAATATATTAGAATATAATATTCGAATAAAAAATAATAATATAAAAAGAAAGAGAGATAAGATATAAATATAAAGAAGGGCCCCTTTCAATTGGGGAGAGATGGCTGAGTGGACTAAAGCGTCGGATTGCTAATCCGTTGTACGAATTTTTCGTACCGAGGGTTCGAATCCCTCTCTTTCCGTTTCCGTCGATGATTTGGTATTTTATTTACCTTTTTTTTTTGAATTTATAGAGCGGAGCCTCTTTTGTTTTCTTTGTTTGTTTTATTTTTTCATATTGATTTTTTATTCTTCACGTCCCGGATTACGTCCTGGATCGTTAGATAGGAATCCGAAGATGAAAAGAGAAACAAAGAATATCACTACCGTGTAAACAAATAGTTTTAGAGTAAGCATTACACAATCTCCAAGATCATTAAAAAAAAGAAAGAGAATAGATTCTCCTATACTACACATTATGTTTCTTTTGATACTAAGAAATGAAGTGATTTCGAGAAATAGAAAAAACTTTTCGGAAATTTATTTGTAATAAGAGTCGATTCCTTTATTACCAAAGATTTTCTTTCATATTCAGAATTAGATATTGGTGGGGGACTCATAATAGGATTTTTCAACGGAAAAAATGTAAGAATGAGAAAATGAGATGGTCCAGATTGATTTTTCTTGTCTATAAAAAAATTTCAATATTTGAATCGAGGATTCACGCTGTAAGACTTATCTGATCTTATAAATTGTTAAAATGTTCGAATCTTTTTTTTCGAAAAAATTATGAATTTTTCTAGGACAGTATTCAAATTAAAGATCTCATCGAAAACTTACAGCAGCTTGCCAAACAAAAGCTAAGAGAAAAAAGAGTACAGGTATTACTGGCATAATATCTACAATTGGATTCAAAAAAGCGTAGGCTTCAGGTAATTTCGCGAAGAAAAAACTACTTGAATAAAGGGCAGAGTTAATACAAATACAGATCAAACTAAAGATATTAAGCATAACAAACATTTTTTTCTTTAAGATAATTGTATTTTTTCTTTTTGTGAATTAAATTAATTTAAATTAAGTTAATATTCTTATTAATATATTCTGAATTTGATACTAAATGAATTATTAATTTATTGAATTTTTGGAATTTCGCTTTTTTTGTTGTTATTTATTTCATTTATGATTTATACTATTAATAAAATAATAAAAATAAATATTAATTTATATTTATTATTATTAATAAATTTATTAATAATTAATTAATTCAATTAAATAATTAATTAAAATTCAATTAAAATTAAATAATTAATTAAAATGAAATATAAAAATAGAATATAAGAATATATAAAAAAAAAAAGAAATTGAAAATTTCAATATTAAATAATTAGAATATTAAAATGAAATAATAAAAATAGAATTCGAATATAAATATAATAAAAAAAGTCGAATTAATTACGAATAAAATGATAAATCAAATAAAGAAAGTAGACCCCAAAAATCCTTCTTTGATTTGAACTTATCCAATTCAAAATCTTTCCCTTCCTTTCCATTCTGAAATAAAAAAGAAATACAAAATAGAAGAAATCATACTTTCATGCAATATCTTAATTGAATTCTATGTAATGATCAATAATTTCAGTTTCATTCGATATCTACACATATAAAAATTCTAGCAACAATTTATTCTATAGATATTTAGATATTTGGACTGGAATTGACGAACAACCAATACCAATAATAGTGTTTATTAGTGTCGAATACAAATAGAAATGGGGCGTGGCCAAGCGGTAAGGCAACGGGTTTTGGTCCCGCTATTCGGAGGTTCGAATCCTTCCGTCCCAGAGCATATCCATTCATGATATATATCATATCTGAATACAAATTTTGTATTGTATATCAGAATAAAGAATAAAGATTGTTCTTTTTTGAGAAACCTTCTGGTTAAGAGTATATAATCTTAGGTAGAATGTGATTCTTCTTTTTTTTTAATGATTCGCCTCGAAATCGAGTCACTTTGAAGATGTAGATTCAAAAAGAACTTCTTTTTTTTTATTCGTGTTATTGTTGTTATTGTATATGAAAAATGGATAATCCTTATTATTCTAATAATATTCGAAATATATTAAAATAATTAATTTCAATTTTGAAATGGAAATTCAAAGAAATAAAAATATTATTAAATAAATAGAAATTTCAAAATCGAAATTTCAATCGAAATATAATTAAATAGAAACATATAAAAGAAATATCAAAATAGAATTTTATATAATATTAAATAGATTATATAATATTAAATTAAATAGATTATATAATATTAAATAGATTTCATTTTTAATTAAAATATTTCATTTTTTAATTTAAAATGAAATTTTGAAAATTAAAAAATATTAGAATTATAAATAATAAATATTAAAATAAATAAATATAAATAAATAATAAATATATTCTATTATAAATATAAATTCTAAATATACTAAATATATTAATAAAATATATTAATATTAATTCTATTTATTTTTCTATTTTTCTAAAAAAAAAATAAGAATCGAAATTATATTCTTAATCGGGTTAATTTGAATTTTTGTTGATACTTCTTTACTTTATAAATTTGCCAAAAGAAAAAATATGGATTATTATGTATCGATTGAATCAATGACTATTCATGATTTCATAATTGAATCAATTACATACCGGCTCCAAACTAGAGGAATGTTATGGTAAAACTTCGTTTGAAACGATGTGGTAAAAAGCAACGTGCGACTTGAAAGACATGATTAGATTAGCCGTGGATTCTTACATCCACCATTTTTCGATTATATAGAAATGAGGGTGCTCTTGACTCGACATTGTTTGTTCTGTTCCACTCGAATTCATTTTTTGGGGGAAGGGAGAGGGGTTGATGATGGAAATAGGACATGATGGAGCTCGAGTTGATTCATTTTTCAGGGGCAAGTTTCTAGGGTTAGTGAAAATTAATAAGTTAGAACAACTTCGTAAGTATATTTTCGATATAGAAATCGAAAGGATCCAATTCGAGCAAGTTAAAAAAAAATAAAAATTGTTGGAATTGGTAAAACTATTTCGATCAAAAGTGGATCTGCGGGAATCAACCATCTATTTGTATGATTCTTTGATGGAAAGAAATAAAACAAATTGGTATGTTGCTGCCATTTTTGAAACGATTAAAGATCCTCGAAGTAATGTCTAAACCCAATGATTCAAGGAAAAGCTAACGGATCATGGAACAAGTAAATACCATTTTCAATTGTCTCAACAACTATATTTGTCTCAACAAATATATTAGACTGAAGACGAAAAATAGATTCTATTCTAAAGGAGACAGACAAGAAAGGGGGGTAAAGACCGCTCAATAAATGAAATAAAATACCTAACTAAAGGTTTGGTTTTCCTTTGAGTTATTGTTATTTGAGAGTTATCCAACTTGAGTTATGAGGTTACGAATACGAGTAATTCTTTTTCGTTTCGGGAAAGAATAAGAAAAAAGTAATAGTCTAATTGATTTGGTGATTTTATGGATCTATTTGACATCATAATTCTATACTCATAATTCTATACATAGAACATAGACATAATTTCGAATTTTCTCGAGCCGTACGAGGAGAAAACTTCTTATACGTTTCTAGGGGGGGTGTATTGTTTATCTATATCTATCCCAATGAGCCGTTTATCGAATCGTTGCAATTGATGTTCGATCTCGAAGAGAGGGGAGAGATCTTCGGAGAGTGGGTTTTTATGATCCGATAAAGAATCAAACCTATTTAAATATTCCTGTTATTCTATATTTCCTTGAAAAGGGCGCTCAACCTACAGGAACTGTTCAGGATATTTCAAAAAAGGCGGGTGTTTTTATGGAACTTTATCCTAATCAATAAACGAAATTCAATTAATGAACTAAATAAATAAAAAAAAGAGGGTGTGGATGACTTGTATATAGATTTATATAACCCTTTTCTCTCTTATCCCCCCCCCTCCCGCTCTCTTGCTCTATTCATACCTAATTTATTCTTACTGCCGTAGAATGGCTGTTTTCTACAAAAAATCCTTTTTTATGGATATAGATATAAATAATCTAAAATAAAAATAAAGGGCAAATGAAGTAATAAATGAAGTAATTCGGTTTATAAATACATTGGTGGTTTTTGTTGGAATTCTCTGAATAAATTTTAAAAAGAAAGGGAGTTAGGTTAAGCTTTCTTACTCTATTTATATTATATTATATTGATATTGATTATATTATTATATCTTTGAATTATTATATTTATTTATTATTATATTTATATTTATTGATTGAATAAACCCGATCTCCACCTTTTTCATTAATTTTCGCATACGCCTTTTTTGTATCTATGTCGATTATTTATGTAGTGTTAATACAACATAATTGCTTGGTTTTTTTATTAACTTTAATTACTTTATTTTGATTTTTTTTGTATTAGTTTAGTATTTATTATTTTATTTATAATTTTTATTTATATTTACAAACTTTGTTATTATTGAATTAAATTCAATTGGATTTCAATTGGTATTTTTTTGTTATTTTTTGTTATTTAATATTTAAGTTTATAATTCGTTTATTTTCTCCATTGTATTCTTTTTTCAACATTAATATTGACAACAGTGTATCAAACAAATATAATCCGATCGTGAATAAATGGATCTATTTATTCCCGTTCCATAGGATTTTTTTTACTTCATCAAATGGATGGGTTCGTTGGATTTTCTGTGATATAAACAAGAAAAGAATTTTTTTTTAATTGAATATTAGAAAAAGGAAAATAAAAAATTTAATAAGAAATTTAGAATATAAAAAGAAAAGATATAAATTATAAAAAATTAATAAAGATTAATATGGAATATTTTTCCAATTCAATTTTTTTATTTATTTTGATTGCGATTGTATCTACATATTCTATTTTATTAGTTTCTTTTTTTAGTTTATTTGATCAGGGTTGCTAACTCAATGGTAGAGTACTCGGCTTTTAAGTGCGACTCCATTTTTTACACATTTCTATGAAGCAACGGATTCGTCCATACCATCGGTAGAGTTTGTAAGACCACGACTGATCCAGAAAGGAATGAATGGAAAAAGCAGCATGTCGTATCAATGGAGAATTCTAAGAATATTTCATTGTTATTGGATCGGGCCCCAATTCTTGTTTGAATTCTTGGCTCGGAACAAAATAAATTCACATTTGGGTTAATTAATAAATGGATAGAGTTTGGCGGCTCCAATTATAGGGAAACAAAAAGCAACGAGCTTTCGTTTTGAATTTGAATGATTACCCCATCTAATTATACGTTAAAAATATATTAGTACTTGATGCGGGAAAAGCTTTTCCCATGGAGGGATTATTAATTTTTGTTATGAGTCCTAACTATTAGCTATTCTCCATTATATTATGGGGCGGCGATAAATGTGTAGAAGAAAGAGTATATTGATAAATATTTTTTTTCCAAAATCAAAAGAGCGATTGGGTTGAGAAAATAAAGGATTTCTAACTATCTTGTTATCCTAGAATGAACATAAAACAATTAGATGGAAAAGGCGAGTAGAGAGAGTCCGTTGATGAGTCTTACTTATTTTCTAGGTATCTATTCCATTTTTATTAGAATAGAATACCCTGTTTTCACTGTATCGCACTATGTATCATTTGATAACCCAATAAATCCTCGATCCTTGGCCCAAATCGAATTTTTAAAATGGAGGAATTTCAAGTATATTTAGAACTAGCTAGATCTCGTCAATATGACTTCCTATACCCACTTATTTTTCGGGAGTATATTTATGCACTTGCTTATGATCATGGTTTAAATAGCTCCATTTTGTTGGAAAATCTAGGTTATGACAATAAATCTAGTTTACTAATTGTAAAACGTTTAATTACTCGAATATATCAACAGAATCATTTCATTATTTCTGCTAATGATTCTAATAAAAATGCATTTTGGGGGTACAATAAGAATTTGTATTCTCAAATAATATCAGAGGGGTTTGCTGTCAGTGTGGAAATTCCATTTTCCCTACAACTAATCTCTTCCTTAGAGGAGGCAGAAATCGTAAAATCTTATAATTTACGATCAATTCATTCAATATTTCCTTTTTTGGAGGAAAGATTTCCATATTTAAATTATGTGTCAGATGTACGAATACCTTACCCTATCCATCTGGAAATCTTGGTTCAAACCCTTCGATACTGGGTGAAAGATGCCTCTTCTTTTCATTTATTAAGGTTCTTTCTTTATGAGTATTTTAATTGGAATAGTCTTATTATTCCAAAAAAATGGATTTCTACTTTTTCAAAAAGGAATCCAAGATTATTCCTGTTCCTATATAATTTTTATGTATGTGAATACGAATCTATCTTTCTTTTTCTCCGTAACAAATCTTCTTATTTACGATTAACATCTTCTAGAGTCCTTTTTGAGCGAATTTATTTCTATGCAAAAATAGAACATTTTGTAGAAGTCTTTGATAAAGATTTTCGGTCCACCCTATGGTTCTTCAAGGACCCTTTCATTCATTATGTTAGATATCAAGGAAAATCCATTCTGGCTTCAAAGAATACGCCCTTTTTGATGAATAAATGGAAATACTATCTTATCCATTTATGGCAATGTCATTTTTATGTTTGGTCTCAACCAGAAAAGATCCATATAAACCAATTATCTGAGCATTCATTTTACTTTTTTGGCTATTTTTCAAATGTGCGGCTAAATCCTTCAGTGGTACGGAGTCAAATGCT